ATAAAATTTATATCAATAAAATATAAATAGATTTTTGTCGTTATAAAAGACACTCTTTTATAGTAACAATAATAAATTTAGTATGATATAAATAGAACAAAAGAGGAAATAGCAAAGAAACAAAAAGGTTATACAAGGCTATATACAAATCATCCACATTTTTTTTATTTCATTAATTGAATTTTATTTGTTGATTAGGGCGAAGTTCCGTAAAAACCCCCGCCCTTTTTGAAATATCATGAACAGTTCCTGTAGGTTGAGCACCTTTTTCAAGGAAATATAGAATAGCAGGAACATTTAAATAGATTTGATTCTTTATCGGGTCATAAAAACCCACTTTACGAAGATCTCTTCCCTCTCGTCGGGATCGAACATCAATTGCAACGATTCGATAAATGGCTCATTGGGATAGATGAACAATACTCCCCCCCCCCCTAGAAACGTATAAGAAGTTTTCTCCTCGTACGGCTCGAGAAAATTCTAAATTATGTCTATGTATAGAATCATAATATCAAATAGATCCATAAAATCATCAAATTCATTATATTATTGATTTTAGTTTAAATACTTTTTCTTAGTCTCCCCCCCCCCCCAAAAAAAAAAATTATTTGTATCCTCATAACTCAAGTTGAATAACTCTCAAATAACTCAAAAGAAACCTTTTAGGTATTAAATTTATTGAGTGGTCTCTAACCCTTTTTGTCTGTCTCCTTTAGAATCTATTTTGATTCTTAAATATGATCTGGTTGTTGAGACAATTGAAAACGGTATTTCCTTGTTCCAGGATCTTTATCTTTGCCTTGAATCATTGGGTTTAGACATTACTTCGGTGATCTTTAAATCGTTTCAAAACGGCAGCAACATACCATTTTTTGTGATTTCTTTCTATCAAAGAATCGTATGAATGGTTGATTCCTACGTAATACACTTTACTTTTGATTTGATCAAAAGAGTTTTACCAATTCCAACAAAATTAACTTTAAAATTTTATCGAATTGGATCCTTTAGATTTATATATCTAAAATATACTTACGAAGTTGTTCCAATTTATTGATCGATACTAACCTTAGATTCTTGCCCTTGAGAAATTAATCAATACGTTCTACTCGAGCTCCATCGTGTACTATTTACATGGCAACACTCTCAAAAATGAGGGTTCCAGTGGAACAGAACAAATGATGTCGAGCCAAGAGCACTTTCGTTCCTATATAATATAAAAAAGTGGTGGATGTAAGAATCCACAGCTGATCATGTCCTTCAAGTCGCACGTTGCTTTCTGCCACATCGTTTTAAACGAAGTTTTACCATAACATTCCTTCAGTTTGGAACCAGTATGTAATTGATTCAATTATGGAATCGTGAATAATCATCGGTTCGGTCGGTACATAATAATCTATACTTTTTTCTTCTATATGAAGAATGGATAATGTATGACGAAGTCTCAACAAGAATTCAATCAATTTAACCCCATTGTTTCTAATTATTTTTTTAATTATAACTAACATAACATGAATAAATAAACACGAATAAACAAGTTATTTTGAATCTCTATCTTCAAGTAACGTGATAGGATAAATTCAACAATTTCACACTTCTTAGAGTACCAAGAACTCATAAGCAATCATTAAAAAGATTTAATTGATTGAATAGTTTCCTACCCTATATCATTATTTGCATAAGGTTTTACAGTAAGTACCATTCGCTTTTTATCATCATTAAGAGAAAGATAAATCCATATTGGATTAAACCATCAATGATTAATAAAAAAAAAGACTGATGTAAGGAAAGATTGAAGATTTAGGTTGTTATTTTTTCATATTTCATATTGTAAAATCAGTAATATTTAACAAATCCAAATTTCGTTTCATATGCGTGTTATTTGAACTCGATTAAATTTGTGAAAAAGATATGATTAATAAAAAAAAAAAAAAAAAAAAAAGAAATAAGAATCACATTCTATAACAATATTATACTCCTAAACGGAAGACTGGTCGAAAAGACAATCTTTATTTTGATATATTTTATTATGATATAGATATATATTTTATTTTTTATTATAAAATAATAAAATTATAGATTAATAAAATGACCGTGGGTCAGGTATGTTCTGGGACGGAAGGATTCGAACCTCCGAATAGCGGGACCAAAACCCGTTGCCTTACCACTTGGCCACGCCCCATTTCTAGTCGACACTAATAAACACTAATATTGGTACTGGTTGTTCGTCAACTCAAGTCTAAATATCTATTATCTATAAAATAGATTACTAGAATTTTTATACATGTAGACGTAGAATTAAACAGAATTTATTGATCATTACATATAATTCAATTAAGATATTGTATGAAAGTATGGTTTATTCTATTCTCTTTTGATTTGAGAATTGAAGGATTTTTGATTGGGTGAGTTCAAATCAAAGAAAGTTTTTTGGTCTATCTTATTTTCTTTTTATTCATTTTTCTTTTCTATGAATAATAACATATTTATAATAATAAAATAATAAAAAACTCAATTTATTAATAACTCAATCAAAATAAATAAAATACAATTATCCTCAAGAACAAAATGTTTGTTATGCTTAATATATTTAGTTTGATCTGTATCTGTCTTAATTCTGCTCTTTATTCAAGTAGTTTTTTCGTCGCCAAATTGCCCGAGGCCTACGCTTTTTTAAATCCAATCGTAGATGTTATGCCAGTAATACCCCTGTTTTTTTTTCTCTTAGCCTTTGTTTGGCAAGCTGCTGTAAGTTTTCGATGATATCTTTAATTTAATAATGTCTAGACAAATTCATGATTTATCGAAAAAAAAAAAAAAATTCAAAGAAAAGAATTGATAAGATCAGATAAGTCTTACACCCTCAATTCAAATATTGAAATTCTTGTACAACCGCGAAAAATCTGGATCACCCCACTTTATTTCTTGGTGTCAAAATAAAAAATCAAAATAGTAGGGTATGCGGTATAAAAACGGAGAATCTATTCTCTTTTTTACTAAAAAAAATCTTGGAGATTATGTAATGCTTACTCTCAAACTATTTGTTTACACGGTAGTGATATTCTTTGTTTCTCTCTTTATTTTCGGATTCCTGTCTAATGATCCAGGACGTAATCCTGGACGTGAAGAATAAAAGATAAGGTTTTCCTTGCTTGATTTTTAAATGTTCTTAGTAGGATTTTATCTATTACACATTTTTAACTATTAAAAATAAAAAGAGCTCGCGAAAAATTCGAAAGAAAATACCAAGTCATCAACAAAAACGGAAAGAGAGGGATTCGAACCCTCGGTACGAAAAACTCGTACAACGGATTAGCAATCCGACGCTTTAGTCCACTCAGCCATCTCTCCTCCCAATTGAAAAAGGATAATACTATGTTACATTATAAAAAATAAGGATTGAAAGAGCCCTTCATAATATTTTTTTTCATCCGAGAGTGCTTTTTAGTTCCACGGCCCGGCTAAGTACTGACCAGGCCGGGCCCGCCATTTATTGTTCCAACGAATCATAAATAATTTTTTTTTATTTGAAAACTAAAATACTTGCTTGTTATTACGATTGGAAAAATAAAAACTCTTTTGATTTCTATGATATAGAATCAAATGATATCGAATCAAAGTGTCGTTTCTTATCTTAATTTTTTATATTTATTCTTTATTTTCTTTATTCCTTTTATTTTAGTAAAGTAAATAAATAACAAAAAGGGAACTGTGGATTCTTGCACAATACATTTTCATGTATGTTATGGCTTAAGTAGTTTTGTCGAGACGTCTAGGTCAAAAACCTCCGGCAAAAAAACACTTGTTATTTAGTTTTAGTTATTGAAATTTAATGAATTCTCTTTTCCGAATCTCATTGGGTTCTCTGATACAACACGTAAACGCTCTAATTTTCATGATTATTTTATGATCCTATCCTTTCTTTTTACTCTTTTCACTTTTTATTACGACCCATTTTCTTGTTCGACAAAAGGTTCATTTATATACAATAATCGGATTGTAGCGGGTATAGTTTAGTGGTAAAAGTGTGATTCGTTCTATAATCCTTTATATAGTTAAGGGGTCTTTCGGTTTGATTAATATTTCATTCCGACCAAAAACTTTATTTCTTAAAAGGATTTAATCCTTTACCTCTCAATGAAAAATTCGAGGAAGAATATACATTCTCGTGATTTGTATCCAAGAATCAATTAAAAATTGAAAAATTGGATTATGAGATTACGAAACATAATTTTTTTTTTTTAATTAGATCAATACTTCTAATTGAATAAGTATGAGTAAAGGATCCATGGATAAAGATAGAAAGTGGCTTTCTAATCGTAACTAAATCTTTAATTTGGAATTTGTATTACGGAAATTGAAGCAAAATGGCTATTAAACAATGACTTTGGTTTACTAGAGACATCGACAAATTGTTTTAGCTCGGTAGAAACAAAATGCTTTTCCTAAGGATTCTCTCACATAGAAATAGAGAACGAAGTAACTAGAAAGGTTGTTATAATATAATCCCCCTCTTTTCTATAGGGATCGTCTAGAAAGCGGGTTGTTCTGAATACATTCAGACAGAAAAGCTGACATAGATGTTATGGGTGGAATTTTTTTTTTCGTTCATGTCTTAATATAGGAATTTATACATCTTCCATAAAGGAGCCGAATGAAACCAAAGTTTCACGTTCAGTTTTGAATTAGAGACGTTAAAAATGATGAATCAACGTCGACTATAACCCCTAGCCTTCCAAGCTAACGATGCGGGTTCGATTCCCGCTACCCGCTTTTACTTTATTTTTTTATTAAATTAATAAGAAATAATAAGAAATAAGAAAAAAATAGAATTAAATATTTTGAGATTTTTATTATTTTAGAAAAAATTTTATGAATATAATTAATGTAATGCATCATTGACTTGAATACGGAATTCCCGGAATTGGTTCAACTATTTTTCCGAACAAGAAATAGGAAAATTGGAATGAAAAGCGTCCATTGTCTAATGGATAGGACAGAGG